GTTTCTTTAACCAATTTTTTAAATTATCGACCCCACCTATTTTAGAAATCGTTTCATTTGCAGACCAATATTCTAAGATTTCTGTCTGACTAATAATTTGTTTTTTTTCATTTAATAAAAGATTTATACTATTTTCATCAATTGTTTTATACGTTGCTATAATTTTAGATAAAACACGTCTAATACGCTCTAATGATAAACCCTGGCATGCTCTTGTTAAACTTTCTAAAATTTGAGGTTCAATTTCAATATTTAAGGACTCAATTAAACGCTTTAGCTCATAATTAATTTCACTTTCGATAGGTAATTGGAATTGTAAAACTGTAATTAAATCATACAACTCTTTTGGAACATTTAAATCTGAACCAATAATAATAATTGTTTTTGGCTGAAGTTTTAAAATTCGACTTATATTTTTTAGTTTTCTTGAAATGGAAACATCCGTTAAAAATCGATTAAAATCTTTCAATAAAAATAAAGCAGGTGTTTGAGCGGTCAATCTTTCAACGAGCTCCAGTGCTTGAACAGGATTTCGCTTTGCAAACCCTTCATTGTTGGGATTATTTGTATACCCATCAATAAAATCCCAACTATAAATACTTCTATTTAAACTTGTTTTAATATATTTACGGATAATATACTCTACACGATCTTCTTCAATTGTATTAATATAAATTATAGGATACCTAGCTTTTAATAAAAGCGTTAATTCATCAGTAAATTTCATAAAATTATTCTATCAAAATTCTATTTCATAAATTACTATTATATTAATTTTACATAAAAAATTGTTTATTATTAGAGTAACCAAAACTGATTAACTCTAATAAATTATTTAATTAACGTGGAATTGCTAGTTTTTTACGACCTTTTTTTCTACGATTTCGTATTATTTTTCTTCCTTGAGCAGTTGCCATACGAGCACGGAAGCCGGATACTTTTAAAACAGATGAACGAGTTTTGTTTGATAGAGTGCGTTTTGTCATAAATATATTTATTTTATTTTTAATATCAATGAATTAATCCTTTATAAAATAAAGGAATGTAAAAAATCACGAATTAATAAATGTCTTATTGTTATATTGCGGTTTTGGAATAAATTATAGGCTTCTTCTTTAAACTCAAACAGTGGGTTTCGTTGACCATAACTTCTCCAACCTACAGCATCACGTAATAATGCAATTTTTTGTAAATGTTCTTTCCAGGCAATATCTGTATAGTATAGAATAATTGTTCGTTCGAAAGATCTAATTAAACCAGTTTGACAAATTTCAAATTCTAAGACTTTTGCTTCATACGATAACCAAAATTCTTGGAATAGGTAAGTTTTTAATTCAAATGAATCTAAGCTGTTTAAATCATAATTTAAACTTACTAATCTTGTTTTAAACAGTTCTTCAATTAACGAGCTATTTTTATTAAATTTTGGATCTTTTAATAAATTTATAATATCTTTAATTACTTGTTCACCATAAGCTAAAATTGTTTCACGAAGAGATTGACTTTCTAAAAGTTTTCTTCGTTCATAATAAACAATATTACGTTGTTTATTTAGAATATCATCGTAATCAAATAAATATTTTCGCCCATCATAATCTCTTTCTTCAACTCGTTTTTGAGCGGCATCTAAACTTTTAGTTAATAAATTTGACTCTAAAGGTAAATCATCTAAAAGTTGATTTTGCATAAAACCTTGAAGTTTTGAACTTCCAAAATTTCTAAATAAAGAATCTTCTAAACTTAAAAAGAATCTTGAAGTTCCAGGATCACCTTGACGACCACACCTTCCCCGTAATTGGTTATCGATTCGACGGGAGTTATTACGTTCAGTACCAATAATATAAAGCCCACCTAAATTCTTAACAATTTTATTGTCAATTGTTTGATTTTTTTTCTCAAATTTTGCTAATTCATTAAGTAAAAATTTAATTGAACATTGGTAAGGTATTTTAGGAATTCGAATTTGATCAATTTCATTTAAAAATTTTAAAATTCCCGTTGAGGACAAACTTAAAAACTTCGAATCATTGAGCAAAGAATTTAAAACACTTAAAAATTTTTGTGATGTGAAGTTAAGATCTTTTATTAAAGGGAAACTAGTATTTAATTTCCCTAATTTACTTTGGCTTTTATAAGAAACTAAAATATTATAAAGTTGTTTTCGAACTTTGAACGTAACATTTCCACCTAAAATGATATCTGTCCCACGCCCTGCCATATTTGTTGCAATTGTAATGCTCCCAATTTCACCAGCTTGTGCAACAATTTCTGATTCTCGTTTTACATTTTCTGGTTTCGCGTTTAATAAACGGTATGACAATTGGTATTCTTTCAACAAATCACCTAACATTTCAGAATTTTCAACAGTAGTTGTTCCGATTAAAATAGGTTGTTTTGTTGTAGCTATCGCTTTACATTCTTTAGCAATAGCAGTCCATTTTATTAAACTATCTTTATAAACAAAATCAGGTAAATCTTGACGAAGGTTTGGGCGGGCTGTAGGGATTTCCTCTACAGGTAAATTGTAAATTTTCTCAAATTCTACCTCAGATGTCTTAGCTGTCCCAGTCATACCTGACAATTTAGGATATAATAAGAAAAAATTTTGATAGGTTATTGATGCTGCGGTTTCTGTATTTTGTCTAATTGGAACACCTTCTTTTGCTTCAACAGCTTGATGTAAACCTTCGTTCCATCTTCTGTCAGGCATAATCCGACCTGTAAATTCATCAACAATAACAATTTGATTATTTTGAACAATATAATGTACATTTCGGAAGAATAAAGCTGTTGCTTTAACAGCACTTAAAATATAAGGAATCCAAGGGTCATTAGGATTATATAAATCTTCAACTTGTAAAATTTTTTCAATTTGAGCTGTCCCTTGTTCCGTTAAGATAATGTTCCTATTCTTCTCATCAACCTTAAAATGAACATTAACCTCTAAATATTCTGCAACTTCAGCAGCGACAATATATTTATCAATACAAGTTTCCACAGCTTGTGAAATAATTAATGGAACTTGTGCTTCATCAATAAATATTGAGTCAACTTCATCAACAATACAGTAATTAAACGGTGGTAAAACAACCTGATTTAAATTAGAAGCCATATTATCTCGAAGGTAATCAAAAGCTACTTCATTATTTGTTACATATGTAATATCAGCTCTGTAATTATCTTGTCGTTCTCGGAAGTTCATATCTTCTTGAATTAAACCTGTGTCTAATCCCAAGAATCTATAAATTTGTCCCATTGAAATTTGGTCACGACTTGCTAAATAATCATTTACAGTAACAATATGGACACCTTTATCTGTTAAAGCGTTTAAATAAGCTGGTAAAGTCGCAACTAATGTTTTTCCTTCACCAGTTCGCATTTCACTAATTTTTCCACTATTTAAAACTAAGCCACCAATTAATTGGACATCAAAGTGACGAAGACCTAATGTTCGAAAGCTTGCCTCTCGTGTAATTGCAAATGCTTCAGCAATTAATGCGTTTAAATCTTTTTCTTCTTTATATTGCTTCTTTAATTGAAAAGTTTTGTTTCTTAGTTCTGTATCAGTTAATGTTTTTAAATTGTTTTCAAGTGCATTAATTTGATTAATTAATGCTTGATATTGATTTGTAGCTGAATCTTTTATAAATGGATTTTTTAGCATTTTAGCATTTTGAAAAATTTATAAAGTTCTACGAAGTAATAATATTTACCCGTTTATGTTGAGCATCTTTATAATCAAATTTTACAGTTCCATCAACTAATGCAAATAAAGTAAAATCTTTACCATAGCCAACATTTGAACCTGGTTTAAAGTTCATACCTCGTTGTCGGATTAAAATATTACCAGCTTTTACTTTCTCGCCTCCAAATCTTTTAACACCTAAGCGCTTTGCGTTCGAATCACGACCATTTTTTGTACTACCTGCACCTTTTTTATGTGCCATATATATATGTCCTTGGTTATTAATTAATATTTATCTCTTCAATAAGAACACGTGTTAAATCTTGTCTGTGACCTTGTTTCTTACGAGTCTTCTTTTTAGGGCGCATTTTATAAACAATAGTCTTACGGCCACGTAAATGCTCCAAAATTTTACCTTTGACTTTCACACTCTCTAAATACGGTTTGCCTATTAAAAGTTCTCCGTCATTATTAACAAGTAAAACTCTATTTAAAGTAATTTCTTTTCCAAGCTCAGTTGGGATGCGGTTTAAATCGTAATATTTTCCTGTCTCAATCCAAAATTGTCTTCCACTAATTTCCACAATTGCGTATTTCATAATCTAGAAGATTTTCTGTTTTTATAGGATAATATTACAAAATCTAATTCTTTTACGTCAACTTAAATTAGAACTTGATAAAATTATAGGTTTTTGAGTAACCATAATTCATTATAAAAAAAGTCAAAAGCTTTAGATCGATGTGAATCTGTATTTGTAATAATAGATAATGTTCGAGTTATTTTAATATTCTCAATTGTGATAATTTCAACCGTTTTTAATTCAATTTCTTTTTCTATTGATGATGATGATACAAAAGCAGCCCCTAAGCCTAAACTTACTGCTGTTTTTATTGCTTCAATAGAATTTAGTTCCATAATTATATTAAATTGTTTAGTCTGGATATCATTTTGAATTAAAATATTATCAATAAATTTATGAATAGTAGAATTTGAATTTAATGTTATAAAATTTAAATGGTAAAGATCTTCTTTACTAATTTTTTTCTTTTTTTTTCTTGCAAATGGGTGTGACTTTGGAATTATTAAAATTAATTCATCTTCTACAAAATCTTCAATTTCTAGGTTTTTTTTCAAGCCCGTAGGTATATCCCCACCTACAATGGCAATATCAATAATTCGATCAGCAACTTTCTTTGCAATAATACGTGTCGAATCAATATCAATATTTAAGTTAATTTGTGGGTAGCTCTGTGCGAATAAAGTTAAAACACGTGGCATTAAATATGCACCGATCGTTTGACTCGCGCCAACTTTTAAATTTCCACGTTCTCCGTCTTTTAAATCATTCAAAGCCCGACAACTTTCTTCACATAATGCTAGTATACGTTCAGCATATTGAAGAAAAACAATCCCAGCTTCGGTTAAAAATATTTTATTACCAGTTCGGTTTAACAAAAGAATACCCAAACGATTTTCTAAAGTCTTAATTTGTTTACTTAAAGAAGGCTGAGAAACAAATAAAATTTCAGCAGCTTGAGTGAAACTTTTTTCAGAAGCAATAGCTTTAAAAATACGTAATTGTTGTAAAGTAAATGGAAGAACCATATAACAAATATCCGGGAAGTTAAGTAAAGAAGTTTTAAAATGCGGATGGAGAGACTCGAACTCTCAAAACAAAAGTTACTAGGACCTAAATCTAGCGCGTCTACCAATTTCGCCACATCCGCTAATAATTTTATTGGTATATATAATATCTATAGATAGTATAAAAGTTTTAAATACAAGTTAAGTTAGGATTAAAATTTTCTTAATATATGTTTGAATTTATACTAAGAAAATTTTAAATTTATTCATCTACATAAAGACGATATACAAAACTTGTAGTTTTACCGCGTAAAATTGATTTAGCTAAAGATAAAGATTTTTGTGCTGATTTAGCTGCTTTTCTTTTCCAATTAGCTTTACGACTATTCTTTTTTGCTTTTGATGTCCGTTTTTTAGGTACAGCCATGATTCTTTTATATTTATTTCAAATAGTTTTTTAATTTAATTTTATTGTACAAAATACAATCTAATTTGTCTACATTTGTTCATATTCCATTTTAAAAATCAAATGATAAATTAGGTCTAAAAAAATTAAAAAAATTTAAAATTTTTAATTACAAGACTATTTATAATTTTTCTAGCCTTGTAATGATTTTTTAACGCGATAAACGTTGAAGTTGTTGAATTGCTAAACGACCAATATTAAATAAAGCCCATGATGCTGCAACTAATACAGGCGCAGCAATTACTAGTAAACGAGTATCCATAACTGATAGTCCTCTAGAAATGTTAAAAATTTAAGTACAGAAAATAATATTAATGACTAGTATTATACTTAATATTATATATAAAACTTAAAATATTTTTTAAGAATAATTTTTTTACATTGAGTAAAAAGTTCGCTATAAGAATTAAGAGATAATTCTCCTATTGATGTTGTTATTTTTTAAAACTTTGGCATTGAACTATCTTCCCAGGAGGTCCCCCTCCAAGTATTGTCGTCGATTTATAACGTTTCACAACTGAGTTCGAGATGGATCAGTGTGGTTCCGCTCAGTACACTAAAAACACCAAAGCAAAAAATCTTTAAGATATTTTGCATATCTTAAAGATTATAAAAATTCAAGTCCTCGGTCTATTAGGACATCTCAGCACATACATTACTGTACTTACACTTAATGCCTATCAAACGGTTAGTCTTACCGTGACCTTACTCACTTACGTGATGAGAATACTTATCTTGAGGTGGGCTTCCCACTTAGATGCTTTCAGCGGTTATCCACTCCATACATAGCTACCCAGCGTTTACCGTTGGCACGATAACTGGTACACCAGAGGTATGTCCTTCTCGGTCCTCTCGTACTAAAGAAGGCTCCTCTCAATATTCTAACGCCTACACCGGATATGGACCGAACTGTCTCACGACGTTCTGAACCCAGCTCGCGTACCGCTTTCATGGGCGAACAGCCCAACCCTTGGGACGTACTACCGCCCCAGGATGCGATGAGCCGACATCGAGGTGCCAAACCTCCCCGTCGATGTGAACTCTTGGGGGAGATCAGCCTGTTATCCCTAGAGTAACTTTTATCCGTTGAGTGACGGCCTTTCCACTCAGTACCGTCAGATCACTAAGACCGACTTTCGTCCCTGCTCGACTTGTAGGTCTCACAGTCAAGCTTCCTTATGCCTTTACACTCTAGATACGATTTCTACCCGTTCAGAGGAAACCTTTGTACGCCTCCGTTACCATTTGGGAGGCGACCGCCCCAGTCAAACTGCCCGCCTGAAACTGTTCTTTGACCAGATAATGATTCAAAGTTAGAAATCTAACATTACAAGAGTGGTATCTCACTGATGGCTCCAATAATCCCGCAAGATTATAATCAACACCTCCCACCTATACTGCGCGAATAAAGTCCAATTTCAATTTCAAGTTACAGTAAAGCTTCATAGGGTCTTTCTGTCCTGGTGCAGGTAGTCCGCATCTTCACAGACAAGTCTATTTCACCGAGCCCCTCTCCGAGACAGTATCCAAATCATTACGCCTTTCGTGCGGGTCGGAACTTACCCGACAAGGAATTTCGCTACCTTAGGACCGTTATAGTTACGGCCGCCGTTCACCAGGGCTTCAGTTACCAGCTTCGCTAATGCTAACCGACTTCTTTAACCTTCTGGCACTGGGCAGGCGTCAGCCCCCATACATCGTCTTACGACTTAGCGGAGACCTGTGTTTTTGATAAACAGTTGCTTGGATCTTGTTATTGCAGCC